GTGTGGTTTTTTTAGATTCAGTATACATAAAAATTCTTCTTCTACATAATATAAAACCAAAGCAACGAAGGGGAGCTCCCTTTCATATTGATCAGTTCAAAACATTCGAAAATCGAAATCATTAATAAATAAAAAATGAGCCAAATTGTCAAGTCAGACTGATTTCGATTCTTCCAACAGTTGATTATTTACTTGTCGCACAAAAAACTTTTTGAATTTCCAGTAGAAAGAGATTTTGCTAGCGAAAAAGCGTTTAAAGCTACCCAGTACCCTTTCTTCGTCCAAAAATTTTTACGGATACGCTTTTTTGACATCGAAGTGCGTTTTTTTGGAACTGCCATTCAAAAATGAAGAGGTTACTCATTATTATAGTTGGGATGTGAAAGACATCTATCATCTATTGTTCAAAACGAATTTTTCTTTTCATTGCACAACAAACAACTTTAAAAATCATTCATTTATTTTTGTTTTATTCATGAAAACTAACTTTAATTAGCTAGAAAAAGCTTTGACATGTCAATTGATAATGAGAAAACGAAATCGGGGTACAGTACGTACCTATTTAGGGCTAAAAGATAGAAATAAAAACAAATAACTCTCGTGGTCTAGAATAAAAAAAAGATCCGTTTATAATCCTCTTCCAGGTGGATTAATAAATCGTCCAATCCAATTGTTAATAATAACAGAATGTGCAGGTCGTGTTAAAAGCGACACCTATATACATATAGTATATGGGTCCGTTATCTTATTTCCTCTATAGAGGACAAAGAAAATTAAGAAGAAACCCACAAATATCAGAAAAACTAAAATTCTTGTTGACCAAAGAAAATAATTCATGTTAAAGACAAAATCCACTTGGACCAGAAAAACCCGTACCTATACTATTAAAAAATAAAAATATATTAAGTACGGGTCGATAAAAAAAAGAAAATTCAAGTGGGATTTTCTGGAACTATTAATAAGCTAGACCCATACTGCGAGTTGTTTCATGCCATAAATAAACTCGAACACTCAAGAAATCGGTTGGACAGGCGGATTCACATCTCTTACAACCAACACAGTCCTCCGTTCGCGGAGCAGAAGCAATTTGCTTAGCTTTACATCCGTCCCAAGGTATCATTTCTAATACATCTGTAGGGCAGGCTCTGACACATTGAGTACACCCTATACATGTATCATAAATCTTTACTGAATGTGACATTGGATTTATAAATTTTTGAACATCATAAATTTTCGATCTAGTAAACTTTTAAATCAATCATATAGTGATATACCAGATGAATCGATGGTTACCGGAATTTTTCGAATCAATCTATTTCGAGATCGACTCATGAGAAAGAGCCAAGATATTTTGCTTTTTTACAAACATGATCAGAAGTTACGTGTCATACATGTTAATTCCTCAATAAATTCGAATTGATTGATACGAGTTGCCTTTCTGTTAGGATAAATTGAAGAGACATGAGACAATAATCAGTCCCAATAGTTACTTCAACGGTTGCAATAGTTATAACATAACAAAAAGGGATAAAATGATACGAAACCACATTTAAGGAGTCTAACCATATTGCGGCTCGTGATCAATCCATAAACGCCGATAAAAAAGTAGGTACTCAAAACAAGTACATATTAAATTAAAGCAGCATTGACCGGCTTCTTATCAAAATTTCGATTCGTTTCAGAATGGAATCGATTCAATTGACTATAATATGACACACAGAACAAAAGAAGATATTGGTAATAGGTCGAATTAAACATTTTTATTTTATTTATTATACACAAAGACTCTTCAAATTGAAGGAATCGGTGTAATAATACAGAAGAGAGTCTGATTTGGATTGCGGGTTCTAAAGATTTATTACTGACAAGCCACAGCAATTGCATCATCTCTTAAAGTTCAAACAACTAAAAAAATGATAGAAATGAGTTCGAATGGAAGAAAAAATCTGTTAATAAGTAAAACCCAATTTATTGCTTATTACTTATAAAATCTTTCTTTATAACCCGGTTTGATTTTGTAATACAAATAATCCTATACCAGGATGTATCTAGAAAAGTAGTAATTAGTGAAACAAAAAGATACTTGTAAAAACGAGCGAAGTAACCCCATCTCCAATATAATTAAGGCTAGACAAAGAAGAACGAATCTCCATGAAAAGGAAGACTAAAATGAATTCTAAACTGAGACTCTTCCGAGATTCCCGAATATAAAACCCGATCCCAAAAAGACTATCATGAGTTTCTTTTTTAGCTGGTACAATCATAGGCTTTTCCCGGATTCCTCCTTCCATGAATTAATGAAAAAAGAGAAGTTCATCAAAATGTAAGATTTAATAAATCAAATAATCCAAAATGACTCTTAAAATTAACGAGTTTTTGGCTCCCGAATATTTAACTGACCAATTAATTCTTTATACCGTACTCGATTTTTTTTTGACAAATAAGCCATCAGCCGTTGACGTTTTCCCAAAATTTTCAGTAGACTTCTCTGAGATAAATAGTCTTTTTTGTGTAATTCCAAATGTGAAGTAAGTCTCCGTATCTTATCGGTAAAACCGAATACTTGAAATTCAACCGATCCCCTGTTTTCTTCTTTTTCTTTTTTCGAAATAACTGAGCTAAATAAATTTTTTACCATAACAAGAATTCTTTTTCTCCTTCCGCCCCTTTTTCTTTTTTTTTTTAAACAAATCTGAATTTGATCAATCATTAATAATGCCAATTAGTTTGTCCGGTTTTCACAATGATCAGAATTCTGCTATGGACCCATAACCCGGTTTTATCAAATAAAACGACTCAATGTAATTTGAATTAAATTTGAATAAAAATAGAAAAGGATGTTACATTATTGTACTCACAAACGAGAATAAATTAGATCTAAAAACGAATCAACAGAATTTTTTTTAGATCTAATTTATTTTATAAAAATGATTATCATGTATCAGAATGGAATGTAAGACAGTGCATGTGTGCGTCTTTTTCTTTTTTATATAATATACCAATAGTAAAGATAGATAGAAAAAGTGTACTGTTAACGAATTTTTACTTGTGGATACATATGTATCCGTAACATACTGAAACGACTGCCATTATTGGTATCAAAGCAATAGCGGTTTACACAAGTTAAATCTTCTAATCGATAATTGGGCCAAAGAAATAACTCTAATTTAATGAATTTATTTCTATCAAAATGTTCCTTTTCATCCAAAAAGTGACCACAGTTTTTTACGTTGCTCCTATTGCAAACTGTTGTATTTCTATTCACATTAGTTCTATTTCTTGAATTGAAATAAATTAGACTTCTAAATTCTCTACGACGTCTAGGTGATGAAATAGTTTCAGGAACAAATAAATCATAATCATTTTCGTTTTTATTTCGAAGTATTTTTGGATGTTTTTCAATAGATTTTTTCATTTTTTTAGCAACATGTCTTTTTTCTTGGTATCTTTGATTAGTTTTGGGCTTACTCTTATGAACCAATGAAATACTTATGGTTTTATACATAATAAACTTTCTATCATTTTTTACAAACAGACGAACCGGTTCGATAATCAATATTCCCTTTTTGATCAATTCTGTAAGAGTTAAGTCTTTCTGAGTCAGCATTATATCCAAACTCATTTCTCCTCTTTGAATAGAGGATAGAGCAATTTCTTTTGGATTTATCAGTCTAAGTAGGAGACAATATATCTTGATATTATTGATCATTTTGTGATTCAAAGGATCATTCCATCTCAATTGAAAAATCAAATACCTTTTCAGGAATAAATCAAGTTCTGCTTCTGTATTACTCTTGTATTGCTTTTTTTTTCTACGTTTTTTCATGTTTGATTTCGCATAATCTTCTTCATCAATATTTTTTTGTTGGTTTGAAAGAATGGATTCAAGATTCTCTTGGTTTTGTACATCTGATCCAAGATTCCCTTGGTCGGTCGACTCTTTTTCTTCTTGATTTTTATTTTCTAATTCAAAATATTTTTTTTCATTCGATGATCTAAAAATCTTTTTTTTTTGTTTTCCATTGATGTTTTTATTTTCCCTAACATTTTCATCTTCATTAAAATTGAAAAGAAGTAATTTGATTGGCAGAACCCACGGTTTAATCTTATATTTATTGTAAGGTAGGACAAATTCTGGGAAGAACCAAAGTCCTATATTCGATCTTGGACGATTTAGTATTTCTTCATTCATTCCCATCCAATCAAACAAAAAGCTTTTTTTTGAATCGGATGGGTCAATTTCTTGATGAATTTTGATATAAAAAAGACCTTTCTTATTCTTATCAATTTTATCAATTATTTGGTAATTATGAGTTTCACTTTGAATATTTTTATTGTTGTTGGTACTGGCATCAATATCGATCCAGGCCCCAATTTTGGATTTTTTTTTTAGGCAAGGGTCGAGAATGCGACAATCAAAATATTTTCTATTCAAATTTCTCGCCATATCCCCAATACCATCTTCTTCTAAATAATTATTGATAGGACCTAACAGATCGAGTAATTTTTGTTTATGTATGTTGTAATTATCATAAACCCCTTCTTTCTCCCTTTTTACTTGTAATGGCGATCGATAAATATATGAGCCGTTTCTATCTTCGTAATTGATAGATTTATATAATAAAAAATCATACCTGTAGTGTTTTTTAAAATTTTCTTTTTGATTTGACAACGAAATTTTTTCATAATCAGTTTGTTTTTTGTAATGAATTAATTGGACTTTCTCATATAAATCCTGTTTGTTTAAATTTTGATTTTGAACGGTACAATGTTGATTGACTCTATTTTTCCATTTTTGTGTTACTAATTGAGACCATCTAATTGGAGATAAATCATATTGATAATGACCCCTTAACAACCAGTTTTTCAATTGCTTCGTTTTAGACTTACAAAGTTTTTTATGTCTTAATTTAGAATCGGAATGAAATATTCCTTGTATTCCAAAATAATCCTTTATTTCATTTTTAAGAAAAAGGGATGTTCTATGATATTGAAGGACATATCTTAACTTATCCAAGTTATTAACTTGGATTTGTGATAATTTATAAAATACATATGTTTGTGACAGGGAGGATAAGTTACAAAAAATATGTGAATTCTTGTTGCTAGTACTAATATTATAAAGTGACTCTTTTAGAGTTGAAATAAAATGAATTGTAGTTTGGTTTGTTTTATTAATTCTTTCTCGATTTGCTTCATTATTGTAAATGTATTTATCAATAATTTTTTTTGTTGATTCAAAAAAAAATGGTGTATTGAGACTGGGATTTTTTATGATATATAAAAAAATATCTCTGCATATCTTTTCACTAAAATATTTTATACAATAATGTAATTTGAGAATTAATCGAGCATTTCTTCTTTTTAATATCTTCCATATATTTTTTGATGATTCCCGTCTTCTTTTAGTATTATAACTTTTTTTGTTAGGACTCATTTTTATATCCGGTGTTAGAAATTCATTTTTATTGTCTTTTGTAATTATTTCGATTTGATTTGTGATTGTGTTTGTTCTATCAGTCAGATCCTGCATTTTCGTTTCTGACAGTGAATACTCTGTCCAATCCATAAATCCATTTTGAATGGATGATTTATGAATAATCCGATTATTGATTATGGAATCTTTTTCCTTTTTAGTTTGACTTGATTCATATATCTCTTTCAACCCAAATAATAAAATTTTATTTACTTTTGAAAGGTTTTTTATTATTCTTTTTAGAAATAAAAAATTTTTGATAACCCATTTTTTTGTTTTTTTTAAGATCTTTAGAAAAAATTTTGTTTTTTCTTTTAAAACTCTTAGAACTAGAAAACACTTTTTTTTCAATTTTCTAATTTTTTTTTCGATTATTTTAAAAATAGGTTCAAAAAAGGAAGGTCGGTTTCGAGGAGAACCAAAAGGAAGTTCCGCTTCCATTCCCCAAACTGTTAAAAAGCAAAAACTATCTTTTTGTCTTTTCTTTGTCATTGTATCTCTATGAGGGGATCGAAATTTAGATTCGTGCCATGGTTTCAAACAGAAAGGAAATAGGATCTTTATTTGAATACCATCTGTTAACCAGTTTTTTGGAAATTCGGTTTCTGATAATTGAACACCATTATAGGTACATTTAACATGCATCTCTCTATTCCATTCCTTTAAATCCTCGGACCACTCGGGAAATTGAAATAATAACATACGACCGATATTTTTAGCTATTATCAATGAAGGTAATATAATATGTTTTCTAAGAATGGATTGGGTTACTAACATGTAGCCTCGTATTACTTGAGCAAATAAAATGGTATCCCAAGCTTCTGCTATTTCTATCCGTACTTTCTCTTGTCTTTTGTCCTCCTCATTTTTCTCCACTTCTTTTTTTTCTTCCTCGGTATAATTCAAAAATTTTGAATTTTTACGCATTTCGTTTCTAAAAATGAATTTAATCCGTTTAGAAATCTCAAAAGAAAAAAAGGAGAGTTTAGTTATTCTGTCCAAAAAAAGAGGAGAATGTGTATTTGCTTGAAACAGTTCCCAAATAACAGTTTTACGCCTTTGAGTACGCATGGAACCCTTGATTATCTCTCGACGAAAGTCCGATTGTTGCGAATAACGCATCAAAGCTACCTCGTCTACTTGATCAGGATCATTAGTATCTTTGGTATTAGTATCATGAGTATTGCTATTCTGATGTTCATCAGTAAAAATAACTACACGTTTGGCTTTTCTTGATCGAATTCCAGGATCTTCTGCCCCCATATCCTCTTCATTTTCCCCCTCCTGTTGGTCCAACTCGTCGATTAATTTGTATGACCATTGGGGGACTTTTTTACTGATTGTTTTTACTCCCATAGACTTTTTTCTAATTACGTTTTGATCTTTGGGATCAGTTATAACCGAATTAACTAAAAATTTTAAAAATTTTGCTCTATCTTCAGAATCTCCCTTTTCTTGTTCTGGAAATAAAGGAAGCCCCTTCAAATTGAAATTCAATGATGATTCTTTAGTAAATTGACCAATAAAGGTCAAAAAATGGGCCATTTTTATTGATAATAATTTTGGATCAAATGGATTATCCTGTTTTTGTTCAAATTCTCGGGAATCGGTGAGAAGAATACCATGAATTTTATTTATCCAAACTGTTTCCATGGAATTTTCTATAAAAATTGCGTTTATGATTGAAGGTGAATATGGTTTTTTGCTTGTTCCACGATAGGATCCGTTCATGAAAGGATCATATATCTTAGACAAGTATTCTTTTTTTTTGGTCTCATTATTACAATTACATAATCGAGTCCTTTTTTTGAGTATATTCATAATAAAAAGGGATTTTTTGTCTAAAGCCTTAATTCTATCTATAAACTCGTCGCTTTGTTTGTTCTTTTTTTGTTCATTCATATAAATCCAATAATTATATAGTTCAGTAGAAGAAAATTTTTCTATTGTAGACCAAGATATCTTTCTTTGTATCATTTCCAAAAAAGTTAACAAACTGGATGGATATGTAAAAGATATTTTGA